CCTTTTACTTATAAAGGACAAAAAAAGAAACACTAGGTTGGATTATCCTACATGTTCGATTAATAACATTACCTTGACTCTTCTAAGAGTGTCACTTCTTGTTGTTAGTTTTCTTGGACTTAATGTTTCCAGATTCTACGAGAAATCCTATAAGAACTTGTTGTAAGTGGATTTATTGGATTAGTTCATCAATAGTGTTGGTCCAGAACCGAACCCCCCCTTTTTTTTTTTGACTCTGCACCATTGATTCCACTATTATGAGTGAGCAATAATGGAATAATTCCTTCATATTCATAGAGGTAGGGGACACAATTTACATGGATATAGTAAGTCTCGCTTGGGCTGCTTTAATGGTAGTCTTTACATTTTCCCTTTCACTCGTAGTATGGGGAAGAAGTGGACTCTAAATATAAGGATACTACGAAATTGAGTTAGCACTTTTTATTATCGAATAAATAATAATGAAATGAATCTTATTCATCTTGGATTCAAGTGGAGTGTGGAGTAATGTATTAGATAAATAATACCCCTCCAATCAAAGTCAAAGAGATAGTTGACGGATTCCCATCCAATGTTCGTGTTCGTATTTAGATTCGAAACTAAGAGGAATACAGATGATAGGAAATTTATTTCAACAAAATTCTTCCAAAACTTTCGATTTTGATGAACCCGCTCTTACCAGAATTCTGGATAGACAATGAGGAACAGAGGAACAACGGATCCTTTTTTTTTCAAATTGATTGTAATCAATACCAATCAAATAGATGAAGCAAATAAATAGAATTGAAGTGCTATGCTATGTGCATTCCATATATGGAATTGATATCTACATATATGATGGATGAATATACATATTTGATTTTAGATTGATCCATATTTAGGTCTCTATCTTTATAGAGTACACCTTAAATATATATTTTAATATATATTAAATACTATAATACTAATAAAATAAATAGTATGGTAGAAAGAGTCATATATTTCTATTTCTTTCTACCATACTATCGGATCTCAGAGAATACTGCTGATCCCAGCCCCATCATTTCATTTAAAACGCAAAATGGAAATCCTTTATTTTGATTTCATTTCTTTAATCATTGATAAGAACTACGAAGTCAAGTTTCATTCAAATTAATTATTTTGACTGACTGTTTTTACATATATGATAAGTAAAAAAGCAGTAGGAATTAGAATGAACAGTGCAGTAGCAATAAATGCAAGAATATTTACTTCCATAATCTCTTCGTTTTTTTTTACTTCGCAATAACTCGGGATTTCATCCCATAGAGCCCCATAGAGATGAGAAATCTTTCACCTGTAAATTCAAATGGGATGAATTACATCTCGATGATATAAAATCAGCTCAATATCATGAATAACAATACAATATCGGAGCTATCAAATGGATTCATTGTCGAGAATTGAATAGTATAACATAGGAAGATCCTTTATCCATACCGAACCGAATCAAAAATTTTATTTCTAATACAATCTGAAATTCCCGTATTTTGCATTTTTTCCCATTCTTTGCTATAACCTACTGCCTTTCGGGTACAACCATCTAATGAAGTATCATCTAACCGCGTTTCCACTTCCCTTGGTTACAAACCCCCCCAAAACCATCGAAGTTAAATGGAAATAAGGACGGAGTGAAGTTCGAAACTTCGTTTTTTTAATGTTCTAATTGTCTTGGAAGACAAAAGAAGTGTAATAAATCCCATTATAAAAGATATAATATTCCATGCAAATGTACTTTCTTCAATGATATCAATTGTGTCAAATTAAAATTAGTAATTGAGATTACATACGATGTCTGTCTCCCACCAATCAATACTAGTTAAAATAATGGTGATTGGTTTAATGAAAAAAAAAGAAATAAGGATCCGCGTTGGGAATAAAATTCTGCTCTTTGTCCCCCTTTTATCTAAAAAATCAAAAGAAGAGATTCATTTATTATTTTATTTATGGGGTCCGCCGGGACTGACGGGGCTCGAACCCGCAGCTTCCGCCTTGACAGGGCGGTGCTCTGACCAATTGAACTACAATCCCAAGCAAATTTAGGTGTATAAAATATCTATTCGTCTGATCTTCGTTAATTACCCTGTTGTAAGCGGGACGCGGGTGATATATGGATATGATATCCTATGGTTTAGTAAGAGTGACATGAATTAATAGTAATTCTTTTTTGATTGTCAAATCAATTGAAAATCCATCTTTCAATGAAATCAAAAAAGACTCTTTTTTGATTTACTCGTTTCCTAAGATTTTATACTTACAGATCCTAATCTGAATCTAGATAATTAAGAAGATCCGCATTTTTGATAACATCTATAACAAAAAAATCCAAAATAAAAGTAGGGATATCTCAGAAAGTTTTATTTTTCTTATACTTCCGTAATTGTTCTTATTCTTCTGTATCTGTATCAGGCATTTCGGGAAAACAAACGTGTTATATAGTTTCATCTTGGATTAGCGAATTATTGGGCCGAGCTGGATTTGA